CACTGCGGTACTCTATATAAAATTCCCCCCAAAAAGAAAATAGAGGGGAAAGATACCAAAGCAGTCCTGTATCAGACTGGCTGTCTTCTTGTAGTTGGATCCCCAAGTTTTTGGAATGCTCCAAACTCTACTTGAGCATCCAAATCTGGGTCAATACCAGCAAAAACATCTCTGAACAAGGTTCTAGCACCATGCCAAATGTGTCCGAAGAAGAAGAGCAAAGCAAACGAAGCATGCCCAAAAGTAAACCAACCCCTTGGACTGCTACGAAAAACACCATCGGATTTCAAAGTCGCACGATCTAATTCAAAAATTTCACCCAATTGAGCGCGTCTAGCATATTTTTTCACAGTAGCAGGATCACTATAACTGACTCCATTGAGTTCACCGCCGTAGAACTCAACGGTTACACCTACTTGTTCAACACTATACTTCGATTCTGCCCTTCTAAAAGGAACATCAGCTCTAACAATTCCATCGCCGTCTACCAAAACGACTGGAAATGTTTCAAAAAAAGTAGGCATACGACGTACAAAAAGCTCACGGCCTTCTTTATCTCTAAAGATAGGGTGTCCTAACCATCCAACCGCTATTCCATCTCCGTTATCCATTGAGCCTGCCCTGAATAATCCTCCTTTTGCCGGATTATTGCCGATATAATCATAAAAAGCTAATTTTTCAGGAATTTTAGACCAGGCTTCTGATAAACTTTGATTTTCGGCTAGCCCAGCGCTAATTCTTCGATATATCTCTTGCTGGAAGTAACCCTGATCCCATTGATAGCGAGTCGGGCCAAATAATTCGATGGGGGTAGTTGCTGAACCATACCACATAGTTCCAGCAACAACAAAAGCTGCAAAAAAGACAGCTGCGATACTACTGGAAAGTACGGTTTCAATATTTCCCATACGCAATCCTTTGTATAGACGTTGTGGCGGTCGGACGCTAAGATGGAATAAACCCGCTAATATGCCCAATGTACCTGCTGCAATATGATGAGAAGCTATTCCTCCCGGAACAAAAGGATCAAACCCTTCCACGCCCCACGACGGATTTACAGGTTGTACTTTTCCCGTTAGTCCATAAGGATCGGACACCCATATTCCGGGACCATACAAGCCTGTTACATGAAATGCACCAAAACCAAAGCAAGCCACCCCGGAGAGAAATAAATGAATTCCAAAGATCTTGGGCAAATCCAAAGAAGGTTTTCCTGTCCGTTCATCACAAAATATTTCTAGATCCCAATAGACCCAATGCCAGATAGCTGCCAAAAAGCATAAGCCAGAAAACACAATATGTGCCCCAGCTACACCTTCGTAACTCCAAATTCCCGGATTCGTTACAGTCCCTCCTGTGATACTCCAACCTCCCCATGAATTGGTTATTCCTAACCGAGTCATGAAGGGAATAACGAACATACCCTGTCTCCACATTGGATCAAGAACAGGATCAGAAGGATCAAAAACTGCTAATTCATACAGAGCCATCGAGCCCGCCCAACCAGCAACCAGAGCTGTATGCATTATATGAACGGAAAGCAACCGGCCGGGATCATTCAATACAACGGTATGAACACGATACCAAGGCAAACCCATGGAAAATACCCCTTTATCAAAGAAAAATAGACACTACGTAACTTTATTGCATTGAAAAAAACTATACTATGACTATCCTATGGACCTCCCTTGTTCGGTGGATTATTTCCTAAGAAGGGCTAGGTTACTATTTATTCTATTCTGTTTGTAATAATGGAATAATTCTGTTCGTAGGAACAAAGAGAAGCAGATTTATTCTATACTCGATAAGTACCAATACGCAATGGGGGGTTGGTACCATTTTCTATGAGTAAATGTTTATCATTAGAAGGACTTATTCGTAAAAATTTTCCTTTATTTATTTTGTCTTTCTTTCTAAATTTTTCTAATTTATGGATAAAATAAATATGATAAAGCCAATATTATAAAGACAATAAAACCATATTGTTACGTTTCCACATCAAAGTGAAATATAGTATTTAGTTCTTTTTTCTTTCAATTCATGCCTATTGGTGTTCCAAAAGTACCTTTCCGCAGTCCTGGAGAGGAAGATGCATCTTGGGTTGACGTATAGTGCGACTTGTCAGATATATTGGGTCATATGGGATTTCCCCGTTCTCTCCCCCGATCGAGATATCCTCTGTTTCGCCCAAGAAAGAGAAATTGAATCATCAAAAAATTGGAGCGTGAAGTGCAATTAGATGCATTCTTTGGGGAGATTCATAGTACTATTATCAATTAGAATAATTTATGGTTGGCTTTGGTTGGACTAAAAAATGAAGTATCCAGGCTCCGTTTAGAAAAAACCCAATTGGTAATATATCTATGATTACTACATGTATCATAAATGATTGCTGTTTGTTATTTGTAAAGTCATAACAAAAAGAAATGGTGATGGGAAGATTTGTCCTATATGTGCAAATCCAAATCGGGCAGATCTTTACCCGGAGTAGAGCATAGAC